CACCCATCAAAGGGGTAGTTCCCCATCCAGGAGCCACTTTCCCATATTCTGAATTCAACGGTTTCAATAAAGCCCCTACAGTTGTTCGTCTTGGACCAGATCTAGAACTACCCTCAACGGTTTGTGTCGCCATAAATACTATTGGTTGAGATCTGTTGACTTTGTATACCCTTGCGTTGTAAATAAACGATCTTATCATAGATCCATTGTAGTCTGGAAAATCTCTAATAATGGAAACTGCAACCCTAGTCGCCATCTTTCTATCTGGTTCACTTGTAAGTTTTACCGGGTACGCCTTATATACTGCCTTTGGGCAACCCTCTGAACAATTAAGAGACCCATTCGAGGAACACGGAGACTAGTTGAAGTAATGAGCCTCCCCAACAGGGGAGGCTCATTACTTCAATTGAGATAACGAAAACTCATTTCACCTTTTTATTTTTAGTTGGAACCTTCGGTGGTTCTCGAAAAAAGATAGCGAAAAAAATGATCCCTAGAGTAGAGACTAAGAGAAATGTATAAACCAATGCTTCCATAGATTCGATCGTGGTTTACAATTATAGCTTCCACATCTGTTCATTTGGTGGGATCATCTCCCAGATAAAGAAAGGGCAAGAGTCAAAAGTCGGTGATCCAAAAATCAAGGTCTCTCTGATACCCTGTGTTAACTCAAAAAAATCAAATAAAGGCGAAAAGTACCAAAGAATGTTGTATCAGACTAACTGTCGCCTTGTAGTTGGATCTCCAAGTTTTTGGAATGCTCCAAATTCCACTTGAGCATCCAAATCTGGGTCAATGCCGGCAAAAACATCTCTGAACAAAGTTCTCGCACCGTGCCAAATGTGCCCGAAAAAGAAAAGCAAAGCAAATGAAGCATGGCCAAAAGTAAACCAACCCCTAGGGCTGCTACGAAAAACACCATCCGATTTCAAAGTAGCACGATCTAATTCAAAAATTTCACCCAATTGAGCGCGTCTAGCGTATTTTTTCACAGTAGCAGGATCCCTATAACTGACTCCATTGAGTTCACCACCATAAAACTCAACAGTTACACCGACTTGTTCGACACTATACTTCGACTCTGCCCTTCGAAAAGGAACGTCGGCTCTCACAATTCCGTCTCCGTCTACCAAAACGACTGGAAATGTTTCAAAAAAAGTAGGCATACGGCGTACAAAAAGCTCGCGGCCTTCTTTCTCTCTAAAGATAGGATGTCCTAACCAGCCAACCGCTATTCCATCCCCGTTGTCCATTGAGCCCGCTCTGAATAATCCCCCTTTAGCTGGATTATTTCCGATGTAATCATAAAAAGCTAATTTTTCTGGAATTTTAGACCAAGCTTCTGAGAAACTCTGATTTTCGGCTAGGCCGGCGCCAACTCTTCGATAAATTTCTTGCTGGAAGTATCCTTGATCCCATTGAAACCGGGTGGGACCAAATAATTCGATCGGGGTCGTTGCTGAACCATACCACATAGTTCCAGCAACAACAAAAGCTGCAAAAAAGACAGCAGCGATACTACTGGAAAGTACAGTTTCAATATTACCCATACGTAATCCTTTGTATAACCGTTGGGACGGACGGACACTAAGATGGAATAGGCCCGACAAAATACCCAATGTCCCTGCTGCAATATGATGAGAGGCTATTCCTCCTGGAACAAAAGGATCAAAACCCTCTACACCCCACGCAGGATGTACAGACTGTACTTTTCCTGTGAGTCCATAGGGATCGGACACCCATATTCCAGGACCATACAAGCCTGTTACATGAAATGCGCCAAACCCAAAGCAAGCTAGCCCTGAGAGAAATAAATGAATTCCAAAGATCTTGGGCAAATCCAAAGAAGGTTTTCCTGTACGCTCATCACAGAATATTTCTAGATCCCAATACACCCAATGCCAGATAGCTGCCAAGAAGCACAAGCCAGAAAATACAATATGTGCCCCGGCCACACCTTCATAACTCCAAATACCCGGATTCGTTAGAGTGCCTCCTGCTATACTCCAACTGCCCCACGAATTGGTTATTCCTAACCGGGTCATGAAGGGTATAACGAACATACCTTGTCTCCACATCGGATCAAGAACGGGATCAGAGGGATCAAAAACAGCTAATTCGTATAGGGCCATCGACCCGGCCCAACCCGAAACTAGAGCAGTATGCATTATATGGACAGAAAGCAACCGACCGGGATCATTCAATACGACAGTATGAACACGATACCAAGGCAAACCCATGGAAAGACCTCTTTATCAAAGAAAAAAAAAAATAGACACTATGTAACTTTCTCGCATTGGGAGCTATGGACTTCCCCTTTTCAATGGATTATCTCGGAGCAAGGGTGAATGTTTATTCCATTCCCTTGGGAATAACGTACCTATTCTGTTTGTAGGAACAAATAGAAACAGATCTATTTTATACCCGATAAGTGTCAATACGCAATGGGGCATTCGTTGTTCCTATTTTTTTTATTATAACCCACCGTAATACTAGGGGT